GTAACCATACATGAAGAGGGAATTGTGCAGATTTAGCAACTGCGCCGGCAAATAATAGAACAGCACAAAAAATCACAAATAAAGCATTGACCTCATTATTATAAATGAGGTTATTGACTATTTCGAACATATCCCGAAATTCAAAACTGCCTGTTATCCAATAAAAACCTAAAATTCCTAATAATAAACCAAAATCCCCTATTCGATTAGTTACAAACGCCTTTTGACAAGCATTTGCCGCAACCGGTCGTGTAAACCAAAAACCTATTAATAGATACGAACACATTCCAACTAATTCCCAAAAAATATAAATTTGTATCAAATTAGAACTAGTCACTAATCCTAACATGGAAGTACTAAAAAAACTCATATAAGCGAAAAATCTCAAATATCCTTGGTCATGAGACATATAATTATCACTATAAATAAGAACCATAATTCCCACCGTAGTGATTAATATTAACATAATAGAAGTAAGTGGATCGATCAAATAACCTAGTTCTAAAGAAAAATCATTAGTGATGATCCAAGACCATACATATTGATACATGGAACTACTATTTATTTGCTGAATAGACAGATTTATCGACAAAACCATGACTATACTTAACAATAAAACACTCTTAAAAGCCCACATACGACGCAGCTTTTTTGTTGCGTTTGGAAAAAGAAGAAGTCCCACTCCTATTAATACAGGAACTGGAAGTGGGACAAAAGGTATTATCCACGCATATTCATATGTCTGTTCCATAAAAAATAAAAAAAAAAAGTTTTTATTCTGAATTGTTTTCCAATTAACAGGTTTTTTATCTTTTTCAAATTGGAAAGGGTTAATAAAAAAATAAAGATATGTATTAATTTAAACTAACTAAAATCTAATTTTTTATTCTTACTTATTATGTGTCTTTTTAAAATACGTCAAAGATTCAAATTAAGAAATCACAATTGTTCAAATAATTAAATAACATCACTAAGTGACTAGTACAAAAGATTCGTTATTTACTAAACTTTTTAGGAAGATGTCGAAAATAGAAATTTCAATTATTATTACTCTTACAATAATTTATATCGAGACAGCACAAGCAGAAATAAAACACTAAAAAAAAATATTTAATTTGGATATAAATCATAGGATGAACTAAGTTATCTTAATTAAATAATAACTCCCTTAAATTATTTAATTTATTCAATTATTCAAAATAATTAATTAGGTCATTGTGACATTGATTAAATGAATTGGTTTCTATTTCAATAAAACATGTTTACAGGAAGTAACCCACAACATTCTTTTTTTTTTTTCAATTTTCGAAACTAAAAGAAAAAATTACTAAAATATCATTTATAAAGCTATGTTATATATAATTACTAATTTCATTCGAATTTGTAAATTGCAATTCAGTTTATTTTTTTATAGATCTTGGTCAATTCAAAATCACATGATGACATATCATATATATTTTTGATTTTTATTTGAGAAAGTTTTTATTCTATATTCAAAAAAAAAAATTATGGTTTTTTAAAAAGAGAATGCTATAAAGAAAAAAATCGATAATGACTATAGTAAAAAATGACTTCTTTTGAACAATAGATGTCTTTCACATCCAATAGAATAGTGAGTAATCTCTTTATTTTCAAATGGCAGTTCCAAAAAAACGTACTTCGATATCAAAAAAACGTATTCGTAAAAATATTTGGAAAAAAAAAGGATATTGGGCGGCTTTTAAAGCCTTTTCGTTGGGCAAATCTCTTTCCACTGGGCAGTCAAAAAGTTTTTTTGTGCGACAAAAAAATAAGTAATAAAAAATTGTGATCATTTGAATCTATGCGACTCAAAAAGTTGTCGAATTTTATGGAGACTATAAAATGACTTATTTCCATTGTCTATTGTTTTGACCTAATCAATATGAAATTCTTTTTGCATTCGAGTCTTATAATTTGCAGAATGCTAATTGTTTATTATTGAATTCGTAAAAAATAAAAAGAATAAAATACTTTTTTTAAATTCTATCCCCCTATACGGGGGTAGAACTAGTTAATTATAATGGGTCAATTTTCGAACAGGAGAAACCTCACTAAAGGTCGAAGTTAAATAAAGTGATACTCGAAACTAAAAAAACGACTCTTCAAATTACTAGTTAGTTTTATTCATCAATTTTATTTTTTCTTAAAAAAAATTTCAATATTCTATTGAATTTACTTTTTCAGTCTCGACTATTGAATAGGAATACGCTATTATAAGTTTGAACGAGCCGCTATGGTGAAATTGGTAGACACGCTGCTCTTAGGAAGCAGTGCTAGAGCATCTCGGTTCGAGTCCGAGTAGCGGCATGCCCTCTTCTAAAAAAAAGAAAATAGATTCTATAATAAATTCAATTACTGATTGTCACTTCGTAATTAAGGGACCCCCCTTACTTTATTTTTATGATATTTTTAACTTTAGAGCATATATTAACTCATATTTCCTTTTCGATTGTTTCAATTGTAATTACAATTCATTTAA